GGGATTCCCATATCTTTTTTAATGTAATGAGCCTATCCTCTCTCTTCTCTATTCATATTCAAAAAAGAATCTTGCGGCTGATCCCTAATCCAAGACCGGAATTTTGGAGGACTCTTCTGACCAAATCAAAATAGATAATTGTCAGCAAAGTTGTTTCTTTTTTTCTTCAAATCCAAAGAATTCTTCTTATTTTATACATAGGCCATCGATTCAGCACAAAAAGAGGTCGTTTGAAATACCAATTTTTCCAATATTTTCCAATCAAATTTCCAATACCGCTAAAAGGCTCAAATCTTTTTATCAACATGAGTGTTTTATATCGAAAAAAAAAATTCCAATTTTTATTTTTAATTATTTATTTTGAAAACATTTCTATTCTATAGTAAAACATAGTAGTAGAAAGAGTACGGTGCTTTGTCTGGACTTCAAACTTTAGCTTTAACCATGTTAATGGTCCCACATTATTGGTTTGTTTCATAGAGAATCAAAATCGATTTACCAACAAATCACGAAATGCTATGGTTCTTAAATATGATTTGAATTTAATTCAGAAGTAATTCGCGGAATCATGCACCCTTTTCCCTTTGGTCCTTAGTTATAACGAAAAAAAGTGCAGCTGGTTGGGTCCAGCCTATTCTTGAAATAAACAACTCGCACACACTCCCTTTCCAAAAAAGATCAATACACCAATCACTACACTTAGATTTATTGGATTTGTTGCTAAAATATCGGTATTAAACCCGAAACTCCCGGCGAATGGCCAGTGAACCAAAGAAAGGAAAGAATCGGTTACATTTTTCATATGATCTCCTCTTTTAGATAGACTAAAAAAAAAAAGAACGCAGTTCTTTTTTTTTTCTACGTAATTACATAATATTTATATATTTTTTGAATTTATTTGTCTTTTTTTTAGTAATTTGCCTATTTCGACACAGAGTCTAAAAATTAGATTTCGAAATCCTTTTTTTGAATTGGCAATTGGAGATTCCCGCTAAGAAGACTACTTTTTAGTATTAGGGACCGAGGCTTCTGTCAATTGCAAAACCTCTCGTTTGTTGCAATATCCCTTAAAAAGAGGGTTTCCTTTAGAATAAGAAGGGGAAAGAAAAAAGTGAATTGCTATGCTTATTTTATATTTTAATTCCTCATACTCAAATGATTCCTTGCAATTGTAGGAGTTAAATCTTTATAGAATTCAAAAAGGTCCGAAACGCAGATATACTAAATAAGAAAAAAAAAAAGAAGTTAATTTCCTTTTCCTTTCCTATTTCTAGGATTAAACAAAAGGATTCGCAAATAAAAGCGCTAATGCCACAACCAGTCCATAAATTGTTAAAGCTTCCATAAAAGCCAGACTAAGCAATAAAGTACCTCGTATTTTTCCCTCCGCCTCGGGTTGTCTCGCAATCCCCTCTACTGCCTGGCCCGCAGCAGTACCTTGACCAACTCCAGGTCCAATAGAAGCAAGCCCAACAGCCAACCCAGCGGCAATAACGGAAGCGGCAGAAATCAGTGGATTCATGATAAGTTCCTCGCACGAAAATAAAGAAAAACTAAAGAAATCGTTAATGATACAATCGTCCAATGAATTATGACTTAATTATTCCGTCACTAAGATTCAACCAGCCGAAGTAACTAAGAACTCCGAATTGGAGTAAAAATAATATTATTATTGAACCAGAAAAACTATTTCGATATCTCTTTTTTAGTTCCGATCCACGGGCACAACACAGGATTTTTGCGAATCCACACGACTTTTACTTTTATTCTTTCATTTCTTTTTTCGGGACCCCTTTTTGAAATATTCGTTCGTTTTCCTTATTTGATCTCTTTATTTTTATTGATTCAATTCCCAGTCAAAGAAAAGACGAAATCGAACAATTTCTATCGGAATCCTTACAATTTCTATTGGAATCCTTATCGAAACTCACAATAGTCACAAGAGTAGAGTGGATTGGATATATCTTTAGTTCATATATAACTAGCAATATCTAATATCCCATATACATGTCTTTCTTCCATAACGTAAACCGACTATTCATATCTTAGATTCAAAGTATTATTTGTCTCTTAAAGTCAATCGTATTCTAGAACCCCTTTTCAAGAAATCCACAAGAGTTTCACGAAATCCACAAGAGTTGGCATTTGATTCCATATACCTAACTATGTCCCCCTCGCCAAATCACCCCGTTTTTGATGACTTTCTTTTTTTTAATCACCTGCTTGTTATTGTTATACTATAAGAATTTTTATTCATTGCTATTTGCTATTGGAATTGAATGAACAAAAATGAACAAAACAATATAAAGAGAATATTAGTTGGCGGGGGGTATGATATAATAAGGCCAAAGAGGAATTTTAGGAAAAAGACCCTTTCGATCTCTTTTCTAAAATTCCCCGATATCGTAATTTTTGTTTATACGACTCTTGGTCGTATATTCTGTTTTTGTTGATTTATGTTTGTATATGTATGTTTCCTAAGTCGATTATCTTGAGTTACGCATAGATTGCCCTGTTCTAAGCTACAAAAAAAAGACAGTTTCGAAAACGAGTCAATGATGTCCCTCCATAGATTCGCCTATATAAGCCGCAGCTAAAGTTGCAAAAATAAGAGCTTGAATACCGCTTGTAAATAATCCAAGGAACATGACAGGTATAGGGACCACTAAAGGGACTAAAGAAACAAGAACAACAACTACTAATTCATCGGCTAATATATTCCCGAAAAGTCGAAAACTAAGTGATAAGGGTTTTGTGAAATCTTCTAAAATGTTAATGGGTAAAAGAATTGGAGTCGGTTGAATGTATTTACTGAAATAACCTAATCCCTTTTTGGAAAGACCCGCATAGAAGTATGCTATTGACGTGAGCAAAGCTAAAGCAACGGTAGTATTTATATCATTCGTGGGTGCGGCTAACTCCCCATGAGGTAACTCTATGATTTTCCAAGGTAAAAGAGCACCTGACCAATTCGAAACAAAAATAAAAAGAAACATAGTTCCAATAAAGGGAACCCATGGGCCATATTCTTCTCCAATCTGAGTTTTGCTCACATCTCGAATGAATTCAAGGACATATTCGAAGAAATTTTGACTGGCAGTCGGAACGGTTTGTGGATTTCGAACGGCTATAAAGGCTGAACCTAACAAGATAGCAATTACAACCCAAGAAGTAATAAGTACTTGGGCATGGACTTGGAACCCGCCTATTTGCCAATAAAAATGTTGGCCTACTTCCACACCGGATATATCGTATAACCCCTTTAGTGTGTTGATGGAACATGATAAAACATTCATATTGCCCTCTGACCGAAATAGAAATTAAAAAGCAATTATTTTGATTCAACCATCTTCTTTTCGACTTGTCTACTTGAATTGTATATTTTGAATATCTGCTAATTACATAATATCCACCAGTTTTTGTTTCTTTTCTTTTGTGCGATTAAGGAATAGTACCCAAGCCACAAATCCGTGGAGTTATCAAAACCATTTATTTGTCTTATTATTAATCAACGATTTCGTATATAGCTAGAGCGACCCTCACAAATTGCGAATACTAATTTGTTAAGAATTAATCGGATTGAAGCCATAGCGTCATCATTTGCTGGAATGGAAATATCCGCGAGATCGGGGTCACAGTTTGTATCGATTAAACAAATTGTTGGAATTCCCAAAGTGATACATTCTCGAAGAGCCCTATATTCTTCGTGCTGATCAATGATGATTACAATATCGGGTACCCTCGTCATATATTTAATCCCGCCCAGATACGTTTGCAGACGTGATAATTGTCTTTTCAAAATAGCGGCATCCCTTTTGGGAAGACTGTCAAGTCTCCCCCTTTTTTGTTCCGTTCTCAAATCCCTGAACTTGTGAAGTCTCGTTTCTGTAGTGGACCAATTCGTTAACATACCGCCGAGCCATTTTTTATTAACATAATGACACCGAGCCTTTAGTGCAGCTCGGGTGACTGAATCAGCAGCTTTTTTTTTAGTACCAACAATTAAGAATAGTTTTCCCCTACCTGCTGCATCAAAAACTAAATCACAAGCTTCTGATAAAAAACGAGCAGTTCGAGTAAGATTTGTAATATGAATACCTTTGTGTTTTGCAGATATATAAGGTGCCATTCTAGGATTCCATTTCCGAGTACCATGACCAAAATGAATTCCTGCTTCCATCATCTCTTCCAAATGGATGTTCCAATATCTTCTTGCCATTTCTCCCCCACTTCCTCTTTTTTTTTTTAAGAGACGAGGCGCCCTGAAATAAATAATTGTTCCGAGGGAACGTTCTCTTCTACCAGAGATTGACCGTTGATACACGACCCGGGCCATTCATTACTTTCTATTCATTATTATCTTTTTTTTCTTACCATTAAGAAATAAAACGATCACAAATAGTTAAAAGAATACGCTCTTAGGACTTATTAAACCCTCTAAGCAATTGCTCTGATGTATCATGGAAAGTCGTTGAAATGCAAGAGTCAAATAATTGTCTGTGGTGTAAGAAAATATCTCTCATTCCCCCCCCGAATAAATTCCCTGTTTGTTTTTGTCTTTCCAAAAGAATGGTCTTATGCTGCCTTGACCTTGAACAGTGCACAAATCCTTTGAATCCGGTACCAACCGGTATTATCCCCCCCAGAACAACGTTTTCCTTCAGTCCTTTCAACCAATCGGTACGACCTCGGAGAGCTGCTTTTGCTAAAACGCGTGTGGTTTCTTGAAAACTTGCTTCGGATATAAAACTTTGAGTATTTAGAGACGCTCTCGTTATTCCCAATAAAATAGCTCGATAACAGATCACTTCTTCTAAAGCGCGCCCCGTTCGTTCCGCTCGTAACAATCCAATCAGTTCGCCGGGTAAAAAAATATTCGACATTCCATCTTCTGAAACCAAGACTTTTGATGTTATTTGACGTACAATAATTTCTATATGCCTATTATGGATCTGCACCCCCTGCGATCGATAAACCCTTTGGATCTTATTAACCAAAGAGATACGACTTTGCACTATAGTTAGCTCAGCACCAATCAAGAATCTCCAAGGAATCCCAAGAATTCTTGTTATACGCCCGTTCCAACCCTCAACTCTCTTTTCTAGGTTCATCGATATTGAATCAAGCGAACGCACTTCTAACACTTGTTCTACTTTTGGAAGACCCTGCGTTATATCGCCGGATCTCGATTTTTCATATATAAATGTAACTAATGTATCCCCTTCGTAAAGGATTTCCCCATAATGTCCATGAACAGTTGCTCCAGGAGTAGCCAAATAAGGCTTAGCTGATCGTATTATTACAGAGTTAACTTTAAGAATTAAAACTTGACCCGATTTTAGGTTCGGTCCGTTTTTGGTTATACATAAATTTTCACAAAGAAACTGCCCAAGACTAATTATCGGGGACATTTCCTCACAATAATTATGATGGAGAAAATACCAATTCAAATTAAATGGATTCAAAATGATCTTCCTGTCTGTATCAGGATTATAAATTTCCCCCTTTTCATCCATTAAATAATAGTTAAGTACTTGACAAGGCTGTTTTAAATTGTCAAGTTTCAAATATTTAGTTACCGAGCGATGATTATGAGTTATTAAATAGTAAAATGAATAAAAATTCGCAATTTGAAGGGCTGTTCCTAAAGGTCCCAACGAATTCCTAATTGGAGTTAGAGAATCCTTTTGAATTGGAATTAATTGTTTTATCACATTGGGATATTTGACATCGTTCAATGGACCCATTCGAAAATAATTAGATGATGACAAAATTATCAAAGATTGGCATTCCTTATTTCTATTCAACAACGTACGAATAGTTCCTTGATTTTGGCTAAGTGATTGTTCAACCCCCGCCTTGCCAAAAACGGAATAAAACGGATTGCTATTGGTGCGAACAGAACCATTATCAGAGATCAATCCTGAACCTGACGGATGATTCCTTTTTCTGATATATGAAATTGGGGATTTTACTAAGTTGATTCTTAAGAAATCGCGCATCAGACCATTTATACGTACTTCAACAAAGGAAGCACAAACCTCTTCGACCGAAGAACTTTTTTTGTCTTGGTCCCAATTCAACACTAAACACGTCCGAACTAATTGAATACTTGTATCAGGAATTCCCCGAGCAGCTTTGCCGTTCCCATAAAGGACATAATTGACAACTCTAAATTTCATATTATCCTTTTCCCGCAGGGGATCCTGGGGGAAGAGCGTTGATAAATTTATACCGTCCGCTATTTCATATGTGACTACAGGTCGAACCAAAACAAAATACTTTTTTGGGGTAGGTGTGATCCGTTGAACATAGATCCATTTTTTCAATTTTTTTGATTCCTTAGTGGCTTCCTTAAGTTCTTTTTTTTCCCTGCCTGGCGGTATCAAGATACCACTGTGTCGGGATATCTTATCTATCTCTCCGGGAAAATGGATATCTCCCGAAAATATTTTTAGTTCAACCCCCCCCTTTTTTCTCTCCATTCGGACCAATCCGCCCCCCCGGCTTCTTATATTTAAAGTGATTCGTGTATGTACTCCAATGATACTATTATTCCGTACCATTAGGTAAGAGGATTCGGGAAAAATATGCACTTCCTCAGGAATGAAAAAAAGGCGGTCTATTTCCATTTGGTATTTTGTCTTAATTTTTTTGAGTCCTCGATACTCAATCAAGTCCTCTTTTTTGACGATTGAATGCGCCCCCAGAGTCCCATATTTAGTAATTCCGGAACTCTTTCTTCTGTATCGAGGATCGTCGAAATAAGCAAGAATACTATTTCGACGGAAAATACCCCCTATGGGGATTTCAATCGAGATACCTAAACGGGGCATTAGCTCTTTCTCTTGTTCTTGAATCGAGTGGAATGGAATAAGAATTCGATTTCTTTGCCTTTTTGCCAATAAATCCGAATTCGCGTGGAGAATTTCAGGATGTATGAGATTACAATGACCAGTACCTATGATTCTATTAAATCCCAAATAATCAGACATCTCGCGAATTCCAACTTCTTTTTTAGCAGAAAAATCAGAACGAAATAATTTGTGTCTCGCTTGATCATTATTCACCGAGAGCGAGAGGCTAGAAATCTCTCTTCGTTCGACATAAAGAGAAAGAGAATGAATATTCATTTGATCTTGATCCCTGTAGAGTGAAAAAGCAACTACATTAGATCTGCATGAACCCCCCGATAATATCCATAAATGACTTGTTTTTGGCAAGAGGTGTACATTACTATATGTAAATTCGGTTACATGGTACACATCAGTACTCCAGTGCATTTCTCCCTCTGAATCAGAATAGATATGTTTTCGAACCCTCTCTTTAAAATTCAAAGCGTATGCTCCCGCCTGAATCTCAGCAATCACTTGTTCCGATTCGACATATTGATTATTTTGAACTAAAAGAAAACTTTTTGGTGGAATAGCCACATTATGCATAATATCTTCACTCTCAATAATTACATCCAAATCGATCGAACATAGAAAAGCAGGATGC